TTATAGTGAGAGATACTCCTAGATATTAATCATCTGCCAGGAACCAGATTTGAACTGGTGACACGAGGATTTTCAGTCCTCTGCTCTACCAGCTGAGCTATCCCGACCATTTCCGACACACCATCCTCATCTTACTAGATGACTTGGGTCTATGTCAATTAAAAAAGAAAAAAGTATTAAAAATTGCCTTTCTTGAATCTTCAAAAAGAAGACTTTGTAAGTTTCAGTATGAGCAATAATATGGATTGGGAATCATTCAAATGGGGATTCCTTGCTCAAAGGTGTTCATTTCGACGCCTATCGTATATACCCCACGACTTGTGATAAGAGAAAAAAAAAAATAATGCCCAGATCCCTTTTGATCCCTTTTGAAATGGAAAAGAGTAGGATAGATGAGAAACCTACCGAATTTTGAATCACTAACAAAAAAAAGGAGAGGGTAGGAGAAATGGTTAGGGAGTAAATGGGGCTTTTTCTTTTTTTGGGGGGGAGGGTGGGGATAGAGGGACTTGAACCCTCACGATTTATAAAGTCGACGGATTTTCCTTTTACTCTAAATTTCATTGTTGTCTGTATTGATATTGACATGTAGAATGGGACTCTATCTTTATCCTCGTCCGATTAATCAATTCTTCAAAAGTCAAAAGTCAAAAGAAAAGATTGATCAGACTATGGGGATGGAGTGAAGGATTTGAGTAAGGAATATTCGATTCTTTCTTCAACTTAGAATCGATTCATAACAATTTTTTTTTCATAAAAAGAAATAAAGATTTCGGTTGTGATTTTTGAGATAGTTTTTCATTGCGTATACATAGTCTATATACCCTTATTCTTCAGCCTTTATGGAGTTTCTTCGATAGAAGGATTCATTTTACTTTCTTTTTTCTTTACCAAAAAGGGGCAGTCAACTCCATTTGTTAGAACAGCTTCCGTTGAGTCTCTGCACCTATCCCCCTTTTGCGCTTTCTGAACCCTTGTTTGTTCTTGGAAAAGAGGATTTGGCTCAGGATTGCCCTTTTTTAATTCCTGGGTTTCTCTGAATTTGAAAGTTATCGCTTAGTAGGTTTCCATACTAAGGCTCAATCCAATTAAGTCCGTAGCGTCTACCAATTTCGCCATATCCCCCTTGTTTTAGGAACTCAATGCTGTTATCCCCCTCCCCTAGATATGGATTCCTATACGGCAAGGCGCTTTGGTTTCTTGTCAGAAATGATTCTATCCTTTCTGTATTCGCAATTCAATCTAGATGGATATATACTAGCATAAAATATATATGCCCCTCTTACTCTCATTTTTATCACGCAATCCGGTGGAATACTCGAACGGTCGATTCCTCTTTTCGTCTTTTCTTCCGCCCCCTTTCCAACGAAAGCAAAACGGAAAAATGTCTCATTCGAATATGGATTCCATTTATATGGATTGTATCTTTCTCGTTAATTTCATTTTCTGCTTGCCCTTTCCTTAAGGAAGATCCTATAGAACATAAGCAAAAAGAACTCAAATTGAAATTTAGTAAATATTAATTAATTGTTTCTATTAATCATTTAGAATAGAATAGCTATAACTACTTTTTTATTCAATTAATTTCTAATTCGAATATAATTCGAATAGAACAAATGTAGAATTTAGAAAATGGATATAATAAGAATCGAATCAAATATTCGATTTCGAATAACTATAAATAGATATATATAGAATAATAATAGAATATTATGTATATTCTATAATATGGAATAATCGAATAGAATCGATTCAGATATTTATTATTGATCAATATAGAATTGATAAATAAATCTAAATTCTAGAATATATATCCTCGCTAGGTTCTAGTAATTGTTATATTAATGGTTATGTTCTCTAGTATTCAACATTTATTTGAAATTCTATTCTCTAGTCTATTCTTTATGAATAGCTAAGAATGAAAGTTAATAGATAAGATCGTAGGATCTCTATGCATGTACAATTTCTCTTATTTAAGCCCGCTTAGCTCAGAGGTTAGAGCATCGCATTTGTAATGCGATGGTCATCGGTTCGATTCCGATAGCCGGCTTTTCTCTAGTTGTTTGATTTTTTCGATGATTGATAGTGTCTTTTTGAAAGAAAAAAAGATTGAAAAAGCTTATCCCCCCCCTTTTTTTCAAGGGTCATCGATTTAGATCTCGGCAGAATAAATCAAGAAAAGGAACCCTCTTTTGATTGATATTTCGATAGGCGTATGCGGTCTCAAAATTGATCTGGAAATTGATACAAAGCATCTCATTATTCTTTGCAGTACAATACTTCAGCGAATTTTGCTTCTTTTATCATTTCGCTCAGTTTTAATTTAGGTTTATGAAATTCAATAAAAATCAAATAAGGAGTTTTTATGTCACGTTACCGAGGGCCTCGTTTCAAAAAAATACGCCGTCTGGGGGCTTTGCCGGGACTAACGGGTAAAGGGCCTAGGGCCGGAAGCGATTTTAGAAACCAATCGCGCTCCGGAAAAAAATCTCAATATAGAATTCGTTTAGAAGAAAAACAAAAATTGCGTTTTCATTATGGTCTTACAGAACGACAATTACTTAAATATGTTCGTATCGCCGGAAAAGCCAAAGGGTCAACCGGTCTGGTTTTACTACAATTACTTGAAATGCGTTTGGATAACATTCTTTTTCGATTGGGTATGGCTTCAACTATTCCTCAAACCCGCCAATTAATTAACCATCGACATATTTTAGTTAATGGGCGTATAGTCGATATACCAAGTTATCGTTGCAAACCCCGAGATATTATTACAGCAAGGGATGACCCAAAATCTAGATCTCTGATTCAAAATTATCTTGATTCATCCCACCATGAGGAATTGCCAAAGCATTTGACTCTTCACGCATTCCAATATAAAGGATTAGTCAATCAAATAATAGATAGTCAGTGGGTCGGTTTGAAAATAAATGAATTGTTTGTTGTAGAATATTATTCTCGTCAGACTTAAGCCTAACTAAAATAACGGGTTCGTCCAAATTTACCCTGTCACTTTATTTCCTGTATTTTACATATCGCAGAAACTAGGAATTTAGAATCTATCTCAAAAAAAGGTATGACTGCCTGGTATTCATTCTTTTTTGCTTGGAAACATTGCGGTCAGTAACATTGGCAAATTAGGTCAAGGTACGGAAAGAGAGGGATTCGAACCCCCGGTAAACAAAAGTCTACATAGCAGTTCCAATGCTACGCCTTGAACCACTCGGCCATCTCTCCTACATAATGATTATGACCGAGAACCCGCGTGAATAGCGAGTTGCTCAAATTCGATTGTTAGATGGGTACGGACAATCGAATCCTTTCTAACTAGAAAAATAGAAACCCTTTCAGCAAAGAAAAAATTCTTCCTTTGAGTCTGGGGAAAAAGAGAATTTTTTGTTTGTCAAAAACTGTTTAAAACAATAAAGGTATATATCTTGTTTGCAAAGATGACGCTCCTATTTTTTTCTGATATTTATACCTGATTTAATCAATGAATTGGAACGAATCGACGGATCAGTGTATTTTTTTTTAATGCGTCTGCTTTTATGTTATTTTGTACTGTACAATTCCTTGGTTTGGGGATCATTTTCTCATGAGAGGTAATGAAACGAATTATAGAATGGATTTTTACCTATGCCTAGATCGCGGATAAATGGAAATTTTATTGATAAGACCTTTTCAATTGTAGCCAATATATTATTACGAATAATTCCGACAACTTTAGGAGAAAAAGAGGCATTTAGCTATTACAGAGATGGTGTGATTTGATTCTTTTTTTATTTACCGCTTTCGGTCTTAGGAGAAAGAAAGACGATTCGGGATAGAAAAGAACGAAAAAAGATTATTGAAAAACCTACGCTTGTTGAAGGTGAAGTTTATAGATAAAACCATTCCTTCTGTCGTGTATCCCCGATTAATGCAGCCTCAGATGCTTCAATTGGCGATTCTAATTCGAGTATTGAGCGAAAGGTTACACCTATGGGTTCTGTATTGTAAGTCAACCTTACTACACCAGTACCAATAGGCGGCATAGGGGAAGAGGCGCTACGTTTAGGAATCAGCAACACGAAAACTTTGTTATAGTTATAAACAGCCCCCTTTCCTTATCGGGGTTGGGACTAAGAAGAATGGTTGGAATAACAAACATCCATCTCGTTCGTACTGTGGATACCCTTATAACCATCGAAGACTGTTGAAGTGATTAATTCCTGGAAATTAAGGGGCGTTGAGAACAAAGAATTTGTTGGAGTTTACAGTTTTATCTAGTACCAGTACCAACACGCGTGATATTAAGAATAAGAAAAAGCTTTTGCAGGAAGGTTGGCTAGAGATTTCTTGTAAAAACATTAGCCCCACTCAGTTCATAATGAGATGAGAATATTTCAACCTTTTTTGATTCCATGTATTATTATTCTCATTATGCACATAAGGGAGGAGCCGTATGAGATTTTCATCTCACGTACGGTTCTGAAACGGAGAATTCTTTGAATCGAATGACGACCGTAACGGATGTCAGCTCAATCTGAAGGCAATTATGCGGAAGCTTTACAGAATTATTATGAAGCTATGCGACTCGAAATCGATCCCTACGATCGAAGCTATATACTCTATAACATAGGCCTTATCCACACAAGTAACGGAGAACATACAAAAGCTTTAGAATATTATTTTCGGGCACTCGAACGAAATCCATTCTTACCACAAGCTTTTAATAATATGGCTGTGATCTGTCATTACGTGTGACTATCTCGACTATAGAAATAAAAAAAGGAAAAGGAAAAAGGGGGGGGGGACAAAGAGCAAATACACTAATAAATACTATAAAAAAATAGGCTTTCTACATATGCATCGTGCAAAAAACGATTTTTATCAGCTGTAGCAAAGAAAGAAACTTCATAAAAGTCGAAATATGAAGAAATCGATATGCCTAGATAGTTTATTCTATGGATAAAGGATCTAATTGATAGAGGAAGCACCGTAAAGACCAATTCGCGAGG